AAATTATAGAAAAAAATGAGAGATCCCCTAGTCTGGATATACTTGAAAAAAGAATCATATTATGTGATGATGTAAAAAAAAAAAAATGTTTTCCAAAAGCATATGATCCTTTTTTCAAAGGACAAAATAGGGGAACGAGAAAAGAATTAGAATTACGTGCAATCATGAATACTTATAAAGATACAGAAAATTTAGTAGAATTTTTTTTTATAAATAAGATTCATAATCTACTTCTTAATGATTCCGTAGAAAAAGTAATTGATTTAGAAAGTCAAGCAAAATATTTGCAATTTGTATTTTATGTAATTACAACACGTACAAAAGATCAAAAAACAATGAAAAAGAAATCTATTGGGATTAGACTAGAAGAAATAAGTAAAAAGGTTTCTCGATGGTCATACAAATTAGCCGAGGATTTGGGAGAAGAAGAAGAAAATGAAGAAGAATTGGAGGAAGAAGATTATGGGATTCATTCAAGAAGAGCCAAACGTGTGATAATTTTTAATGATAATGATCAGAATACCAATTCTATTTCTAGTATTTATAATCTTTCTAGTATTCAAAATACTAGTAACAATGATCAAAATGATAATCAAACGGGAGAGGGAGAGGTTACTTTGATACGTTACTCACAACAATCGGATTTTCGTCGCAATCTAATCAAAGGATCCATGCGTGCTCAAAGGCGTAAAACAGTTATTTTTGGCCTCCTTCAAGTCAATGTACATTCCTCACTTTTTTTTGATCGTCTAGACAAAACATCTTTTTTTTCGTCTTTTGATATCAATGAAATGAAGAATCTAATTTTTAGGAATTGGATGGGCAGAGAACAAGAATCAGAATTAAAAATTTCCTATTTTGAAAATGAAGATACAAAAGAAGAAAAGGAGAAAGAAGAAAAAAAATATAAAAATGAACAGATAGAAATATCAAAAGCTTGGGAAACCTTTGTATTTACTCAAGTAATAAGAGGTTTGATGTTAGTAACCCAATCTTTTCTTAGAAAATACATTCTATTGCCTTCATTAATAATAGTCAAAAATATTTTACGTATGTTATTATTCCAAATTCCCGAGTGGGATGAGGATTTTAAGGAATGGAATAGAGAAATGCATATTAAATGCACCTATAATGGTGTTCAATTATCAGAAAAAGAATTTCCCCAAGATTGGTTAATAAACGGTATTCAGATAAAGATTCTATACCCTTTCCGTCTAAAACTTTGGAGAAAATCTAAGGAACGATTTCATCACAGAAATATAATTAAAAAAAAAGAGAAAAAAACAAATTTTTGTTTTTTAACAGTCTGGGGAATGGAAGCGGAACTTCCCTTTGGTTTTCCCCGAAAACAACCTTTTTTTTTTGAACCTATTTATAAAGAACTCCAAAAAAGAAAAAAAAAGGTGAAAAAGAGATTTTTACAAGTTATAAAATTTTTTCTAAAAGTTAGAAAAGAAAAAACAAAAGGAGTGATCAAAATAGTTCAAGTTATCAACCTAATAATGAAAAAACTGGAGAAAGTAAATCCAAATTTATCATTTGAATTGAGTAGAGAAAACGTATATGAACCGAACGAAAATAAAAAAGATTCCAAAAGCAATAATAAGATTGTTCGTGAATCGTCCGTTCTAAATCGAACGATGAATTGGTTAAATTATTCACTAATAGAAGGAAGAATTAAAGATATTTCTGATAAAAAAATCAAAATCAATAATCAAATTGAACGGATTGTAAAAGACAAGAAAAAAAAAGAAATAGTTCTAATTTATGATAAGAAAAGATCGGGATCACAGAGACATATTTTGAATATATCAAAATCAAAAAAAAAAAAAATCCGATTAATGCGTAAATTACACTACTTTATTAAATCATTTCTTTATAAAATATACATAGATATTTTGCTATGTACCATTACCATTTCTAAGATCAATGTACAACTTTTCTTTGAATCAACAAAAAATATTTTTAATAAACCCATTTACAAAAATGAAACAAATCAAAATACAATGAATTTTATTTTGACTATAAAAAAATTGTTTTCAAATACTGATAATACTAAGAATAGTAGTAAAGATTCCAATACTTATTTGAACTTATCTTCCATGTCCCAAGCATATGTTTTTTACAAAATATCACAAAACCAATTACTTAATAAGTATCAATTGAGACCTGTACTTCAATATCAAGGGAGCTATCCTTTTTTTAAGGATAATTTAAAAGACTATTTTATGATCTACGGAATATTTCATTTTCAATCAAGACATAAGAAAATTCATACGTATGTAATGAACGAATGGAAAAACTGGTTAAAAGGTCATTATCAATATGATTTACCTCAAAAAACAAGGTCTCGATTATTAACTAAAGAATGCAAGAATAAAATCAATAAACATCGTATGATTAAAAACAAGGAATCAAGCCAATTGGATTTATATAAAGAATACCAATTCATTTATTCCATGAAAAAAAATGACTATGCAACGAATTCATTTATGAGTCAAAAAGACAAATGGAAAAAACATTACAGATATGATCTTTTATCATATAAATATATAAGCCTCCCTAATTTATACACTTCTGGATCAACATTAGAAAAAAATGGGGACCAAGGAAATTTTAATACATCGAAGAAACCTGAATCATTTTATGTATTGGTAAGTATACCGAGTAATTATTATCTAGAAAAAGGATATCTTATTGATAGAATTGATAGAAATACAAATTTTTTGGATAGAAAATATTTTGATTGTAGAATTCTTAATATTCGTTTTATACATAATATTGAGATCTGGAACAATGTACATATTGGCATCAAGATTCAGAAAAAGACTAAGACTGAAATTACTAATTTCAAAAAAATAGGAAAAAAAGATCTTTTTTATACTAAAGAGATAAAACCATACAATCAAAAAAGGTTCTATAATACTGCATCAAATCATGATACTATATCCAATCTAGAAACTTGGTTCTTCCCAGAATTTGTGCTACTTTTTGATGTATATAAAAATCAACCTTGGATCATCCCAATCAAATCACTCTTTTTGAATTTTTCTATAAATGAAAAAGATAAAAACATTAACGTAAATATAAAAAAATCATCTAATAAAAAAAAAGATCTTGAATTAATAAATTCCAAGGTTGAAGAAGATTACGCAAGATTAGAATTAAAAAAGGATATAAAACAATATAAGAGCAAGAATGAAATGGAACTAGATTTCTTTTTGAAAAAATATTTTCTTTTTCAACTAAGATGGGCTGATCCCTTAAATAATAAAATAATGAAAAATCTAAGGGTATATTGTCTCCTACTTAGACTTATAAATCCAAAGGAAATTGCTATATCTTCGATTCAAAGAGGTGAAATAAATCTAGATGAAATGTTGATTCAAAAGGACCTAGTTCTTGGAGAATTGATAAGAAAGGGAATTTTTATTATTGAACCAATTTCTCTATCTATACGAAGGGACGGAAAATCTATTATATATCAAACTATGGATATTTCATTGGTCGATAATAAGAAACACCAAACAAATAAAAAATACACAAAAAAAAGATATATTGATAAAAAGGGGGTTGAAAAATACATTGCACGACACAGCAACATATTTTTGAGTGGAGACAAAAATCATTATGATTTGCTTGTTCCTGAAAATATCCTATCTCTCAGACGTCGTAGAGAATTTCGAATTCTAATTTGTTTCAATTCCCCAAATTTTAATGTTGTGGATAGAAATCCAAGATTTTGCAATGAAAACAAAATAAGAAAATATGAGAAATTTTTCAATGAGGACAAAAATATTAATAAAGATAGAAAAGATTTTATTAAATTTAAATTGTTTCTTTGGCCCAATTATCGATTAGAAGATGTAGCTTGTATGAATCGCTATTGGTTTGATACCAATAATAGCAGTCGTTTCAGTATGTCAAGAATACATATGTATTCACAATTCATAATGAATTAAATTCCAATGAAAAATGAAAAAAGAATTTATAGTGGATTAACATATTCAATAGATGAAAGCCAAAACATATATACTGTGTAATATGTGTAATATTCTAATACATGATACTGATTTCATAGTGTATAAATCTTCACTAGGAAGAGTGGAATCCTTTTAAGTAAAAAGAAATTGTTTTATTTCCTGAATACATATATGTTTTGTATATTTGTATCAAATATACAAAACATAAATAAAAAATAAAGTAGTATATGAATGAAATCCAATTTTGATGTATATTAGATAAAAATAACTGGCATAATAAATATTATTATTTTTCCTGATCGGTAAAATTCACAGAAAAGAAAAATAGAAATTTTAATTTATGGTCAAAAATTCATTCATCTCAGTTATTACACAAGAAGAAAAAGAAGAAAATAGTGGGTCTGTTGAATTTCAAGTATTCCATTTCACCAGTAAGATACGGAAACTTACTTCACATTTAGAATTCCACAAAAGAGATTTTTTATCACAAAGGGGTCTACGAATAATTCTTGGAAAACGTCAACGATTATTGACTTATTTGTCAAAGAAAAATAAAGTGCGTTATAAGAAATTAATAAATCAGTTAGATATTCGGGAACCAAAAACTCGTTAATTCAATTTGAATTTCTTCTTTGATTTTCTTATTATTATCCTTGTTCTTTTTTATTTTTAAATTAATTTTTTCCTTTTTTTTTTCAGAAAGAATAATAGGAACAAAACAGATAAAATGCAATATGATAATATAATAAAAAAGAATTAATAATAAGAAAATATTTCTTTCTTCATAACATATGCATATAAAGATTCTTATCATGATTCATTAACTAATGCCCAATTCTTTCTATTTACGAATAGAACCAGTATTTGATTGAAGGATTAAGTTATTGCTATTGCTGAACAAAGAGATTTTTTGATTCTTTTCATTAGAATCTAATTATCATTATAAGGGATGAGATCAATTCGGAAGTTTTTTTTATTATTCTAGCAAACAGAATTTTAGAGGTCAAATTGAGGACTCTCCAACCTCCAGTTTATCTTTACATTGTATTTACCTAGGGTCCAAGGAGAGAAAGAATACTAAACTAGTCCTTACCTTACATTTATTTGTGGCCATAGAGGAGCCATATGAAGCTTAGGTTTCATGTACGGTTTTGGAATAGCGATGGGAGCAGTTATGTTATCATCGACTATAATTATCTAATAGTTCAAGTACAGTTGATATAATTGAGACACAGTCCAAATAAGGTTTTTGGGAATGGGATCTTTGGCGTCAGCCCATAGGATTTCTAGTTTTTCTAATGTCTTCTCTAGCAGGATGTGAAAGATTACTTTTTGATTTACCAGAAGGAGGAATTAGTAGCAGGTTACCAAACCGAATATTCAGGTATAAGATAAAGATTCTTTTATCTTGCCTCTTACCTAAATCTATTAGTTTCTTCATTATTTGTAACAGTTCTTTACTTAGGTGGGTGGAATTTTTCTATTCCGTACATATCTCTTACTGAACTTTTTGGAATAAATAAAATGTTTAGAGTTTTTGTAATAGCAATTAGTATCTTTAATCACATTAACTAAGGCTTATTTGTTTCTGTTCATTCCTATCACAACAAGATGGACTTTACCTAGGATGAGAATGGATCGATTATTAAATCTTGGATGAAAATTTCTTTTACCTATTTCTCTAGGTAATCTATTATTGACAACTTATTTTCAACTTGTTTCACTAGAAATTAGAAATAAGAATAAGAAATTAATAAAAAACAATAATGAATATTCTATATTTAGAACTTATCTTATCCAAATCCAAGAGAAAGAAACATCAATTTTATTCATGGATATATAAAATATGTTACCTATGGTTACTGGTTTCATGAATTATGGCAAACAAAAAATACAAGCCGCAAGGTACATTGGACAAAGTTTCATAATTACCTTATCCCATACAAATATAACTATTTAATATCCTTATGAAAAATCAATTACATCGGAGCGTTTTCGTGGTCGAATCCAATTTGAATTTGATAAATGTATTGCTTGTGAAGTATGTGTTCGCGTATGTCCAATAGATCTTACCATTGTTGATTGGAATTTTGAAAAAAAAAAAGATATTATATTAAGAAAAAACAACTGTTTCTTTATAGTATTTATTTTTGTGTCTGTATATTTTGCGGTAACTGTCTCGAGTATTGTCCAACAAACTGTTTATCAATGACTGAAGAATATGAGATTTCCACTTATGATCGTCACGAATTGAATTATAATCAAATTTCTTCAGTTACCAATATCAATAATTGGAGATTACACAATTCAAATTCAACAAATCAAATGAAAAAATAAAAGAAAAACCCCTTGATTGGTTCAAGAACGATATTTTATCTATCTAATGATATTCATTTTTTTTCATTAATGACTACTCTCCCAGATACGTCATGGTCCGGACTACAAGAGCAAATCAGATTATAGAACAGGACTTAATAAGTAACGTTCAACAAATTGTTATTCATTTATCCACAAATTTTTATCTTCCTTTTGAACTCATTTCTATAATTCTTTTAGTTTTCTTTGATAGGTGCAATTACTACGGCTCGTCAATAATCTAATCTAATCTAATAAGAACTTCATTCTTTAAACTTAAAGAATGAAAAAGGATCTCATCTATTTTACTTCAATCTACTATGAATATCTTATTTTGTTCTGCAATTCTTCTATTCTAGTCAACAGAATCGGTTTCATTTTTGTTCATATTGAAATGAATTGAGATAGATTAAGAATTTATCAATGATGTTAGAACATGTACTTTTTCTAAGTGTTTATTTATTTTCTATCAGTATCTATGGACTCATCACAAGCCAAAGTATGGTTAGAGCACTTATTAGAGCACTTATGTGTCTTGAGCTTATACTGAATTTGGTGAATATAAATCTTGTCACATTTTCCAATATATTTGATAGTCGACAATTAAAAGGAGAAATTTTCTCAATCTTTGTTATAGGCATTGCGGCTCTAGCTATTGTTTCATCGATCCATCGTATAACAGAAAATCAATTCGTATCAATCAATCAAATTTGTTGAATAATTAGTCATAATTATTCTATTTTCACATATAAATAAAAATTTAAAAGATTCTATTTTAGAATATCCTAATAGAATATCCTAATAAAATAGTCTAAATAGAATCTAATAGAATTAGAATTTTATAGAATATAATATTCTATTATTATTATTTTCTTATTTATTTTCTTTCTTCTCTTTTTTCATATAGATTTATGATTTAGAGTTACTAACCTATTCTATCACTAACCTAATAACAAAATAACAAACGTATTAATCTGATATAGAATATATCATATCATCATATTCTTAATGATATTTCTATATGTATTTACTATATATTCTATATTATTTACTATTTATATTCTATAATATATATTATAAATTAACATGAATTGAATTCGTAAACTCATATTCTCATATTTCATGGTTATTGAAATGGAAATCAAAGTATCTTGGCCCTTTCTCATAAACTCATAAACAGATTAAAAAATCTATTGATTCTGAAGATTTTTATAAATCATTGATTCGTCTGGTGTCGACAATAGAAAATATATTATTTATTTCTTTATTTCATTTTCTTATTTTATACCAGATACCAGATCGAAAATCTTTTGTGTTCAAAACTGGAATTTATAGACCCAATGTCACATTCAGTAAAGATTTATGATACGTGTATAGGATGTACCCAATGCGTTCGAGCTTGTCCCACGGATGTATTGGAAATGATACCTTGGGACGGATGTAAAGCTAAGCAAATTGCTTCTGCGCCAAGAACCGAAGATTGTGTAGGTTGTAAAAGATGTGAATCCGCTTGTCCAACGGATTTTTTGAGTGTCCGTGTTTATTTATGGCATGAAACAACTCGCAGTATGGGTCTTTCTTATTGATATGTGACAAAAAATTCCACTTGAATCATTTTATTCCTCTCTTTATCGACAAAATCCCGTACTCGAGAAAAGAAAATATATTATTCTTCTCCCGAGCGCGGGATTTTCTGGTCTAATTTTATCTTGTCTTTATCACGAGTTATTTTCCTTGGTTAAAAATACTTCTTGTTTTGCCCATATTTGCAGGTTCTTGAATTGTCTTTTTCCTCATAAGGTAAATAAGGTGCATAAGTTTTATACTATATGTATATTATAGCTCCTTATAATAAGCTATGTATTTTGTTATCATTTCCAATTGGAGGAGGATTATAAATGGATCAATCTTTTTGATTTTAACCGGATACTGGGAACCGATGGACTTTCCATAGGACCCTTTTTACTGACAGGATTTATCACTACTTTAGCTGCTTTAGCAGCTTGGCCAGTTATTCGAAATCCGTGATTTTTCTATTTCTTGATGTTAGCAATGTATAGTGGCCAAATAGGATCATTTTCTTTTCGAGACCTTTTACTTTTTTTTCATCATGTGGAAATTAGAATTAATTCCTGTTTATTTACTTTTATCCATGTGGGGAGGAAAAAAACGCCTGTAATCGGTTACAAAGTTTATTTTGTGCACTACCGGAGGTTGCATTTTTCTCTTAATCTTAATAGGAGTTATAGGTATGGGTTTATATGGTTCCAATGAACCAACATTAGATTTCAAAAAATTAGCTAATCAATCGTATCCTGCAGCGTTATAAATAATACTATATTTTGGTTTTTTTATTGCTTATGCTGCTGTCAAATCGCCGATGATATCCCTACTACATATATTGGTTACCAGATACCCATGGTGAAGCACATTACAGTACATGTATGCTTTTAACTGGAATTTTATTAAAGATGGGAGCATATGGATGAATTCGGATCAATATGGAATTATTAGCTCACTCTTATTCTAGATTATCTCCCTGGTTGGTTATAGTAGGAACAATACAAATCATTTATGCAGCTTCAATCTCTTTTGATCAACGCAATTTAAAAAAAGGTGTTGCTTATTCTTCTGTATCTCACATGGGTTTCATAATTATAGGGATTAGTTCTATAACTGGCATGCACTTTAATGGAGCCATTTTACAAAAACTCTCTCATGGATTACACTTTTTTTCTTAGCAGGAACAAGTTGTGATAGGAATACGTTTTGTTTATCTCGAAGAGATGGGGGATATCTATCCCAATGCCAAAAATCTTTACCACGTTTAGTAGTTTCTCGATGGCTTCTCTTGCATTGCCAGGAAGGAGTGGTTTTGTTGCAGAATTTTTAGTCTTTTTTGGAATAATTACCAGCCAAAAATCTCTTTTAATGACAAAGATTTTAATTACTTTTGTAATGGCAATTGGAATGATATTAACTCCTATTTTTTTATCATCTATGTTACGTCAGATTTTCTATGGATATAAGAGCTATTCAATATTACAAACTCGAATTTTTTTGATTCTGGACTACGAGAACTATTTGTTTCGATCTGTACCTTTCTACCTGTAATAGGAATTGATATTTATCCTGATTTCGTTCTCCCGTTATCGGTTGACAAGGTACAAGTTCCATTATCTAATTATTTTTATAAAGACTAATTCTTTTTTTAGATTCAATATTAAATGAAATAAATTTCATTAATTGTAAAGAAAGTCTTAGAATTCTTTGACTTTCATATTTCCACGATTATTCGTCGTACAATGAAAAAAAAAAGGAAGTGTGAATTAGAATTTTCAATGAGATAATCTAAAGTTTTTTAAAGTTTTTGAGAACCTTTTAAAAATAGAAGAATTATTCAAAAGGTTCTCAAAAACTTGCACAAAATTTCATTGTGTATCAGACGATTTTTTTATGCATTCTTTATGTAGTTTATTTTATTCAATTAGATATTAATTGGAATGAACCATAACTATGGAACCCAATTCCTAATAGATTGATTCCAAAATAGCATATCCAAATTAGGATAAATCCTATAGAAGCTATAAATGCCGAATTTATGCCTTTATCTTGCAATTTTGAATTTTTTCTAGTATGTAAATAAATTGCAAATATGGTCC